TAGCTACTTAATTTGAAGAAAAAACCTTAGGTCTCATATCTTTTTAAATTTTCAACGATACATTTTATTTTGAATTACACTAAGAAAGAGCACTTCTTTGCTATATCTGATTCTTTATCCATTCAAATTAAACTTAAAAAAATGGGGTAGCCAAATTATTAGGATCTCTTTATTCTAAACAAGAGGAGGGTTATTACATTCAATTAATGGGATTAAGTCTCTTAAGACAAGACTGGGTTTGGGTAAACTAAAAAATTAGGAGCAAGCGCCTAATCTGGACTTGTTTGTCTTTGTCCCTAGAGAGTATCCTTTACCCCAAAAGGTATCCTTTTTTATTTTTGTTCTGATTCAGCATTCCCAGAGCGTCGTGGGATAGATAGTTCTTAATTAGTAACAGTAACAGGAGGTCTTATTTTAAATATATGTATATCTGTGTATGTTCGAATCTCATTAATAACGAATCAAGTTACATATGTAACGGATCCATAATAAAGACTGTAGTTCAGTCTATCTCATAGGTACGAAAAACCCCTAATTCGTTCATCTTATCTTATTAATAAAATTCGAATCGAAAGAACAAGTACTTAAATATTCTCTTCGATCGGTCTTTTTTATTTATCTCACACAAAAAAATAAAATGGGGTTTTTTTTGTCAATCCATTTATCTACTTTAAATCGTTGATGATTCAATTCGAAAAGAAACAGATACTTTAATTTTTTTAATAAAAAGTAAAGTTAAAGTGTTGCATTCATACAATAACATACAATAATAGGTGGGATCTTGCTAAGATTGCTTCAAAAAAATTTTTGCCATCTTTGTATAGAAGAATTTGTATAGAAGAAAAAAGGGTATAGATTAATATGTTTATGTATCGACGGAACCAATGACTATTCATGATTCCATAATTGAATCAATTCCATATGGGTTCCAAATTAGAGGAATTTTTTGTTATGGTAAAACTTCGTTTGAAACGCTGTGGTAGAAAGCAACGTGCGACTTGAAGGACACGATCCGTTGTGGATTTTTATTCTTACATCCGCCATCTTTTCTATGAATGAAGGTGCTCTTGACCCGACATCTGTTCTGTTTTCACTAGAATCCTTTTTTGTTAGGTTGTAATGAATATAGTACATGATGGAGCTCGGGTAGAAAGTATGGATTCATCTTTCAGGGGGCAAGAATCTAGGGTTAATACCAATCAATAAATTGGAACAACTTTGTAAGTATATCATATATATCAATATAGAAATTGAAAGGATCCGATTCAGTCAAGTTTTTAATTAAAAAGCAAAATTTGTTGAAATTGAGAAAAGTCTTTCGATTCAAAGTGTATCACGCGGGAATCGAGCGTTTATATGATTCTTTGATAGAAAGAAATCACAAAAGGGGTATGTTGCTGCCATTTTGTAAGGATTAAGAAGCACCGAAGTAATGTCTAAACCCACTGATTTAAAACAAAAAAAGGATCCCAGAACAAGGAAACACCGTTTTTTCAATTGTCTCAATAACTGGATAATAATAAAGATTAAATGAGACAAGCAAGAGGGGGTTAAAGACCATTCAAAAAATGTAATAAATTGCCTAAATATTTTTTTCTTTTAAGCTCTTTGAGAATTATCCAACTTGAGTTATGGGTACAAATGATTTTTATTTTTTCAGGAAGGAGGAAGAAAAAAATGAGTTAAATACCATTCTAATTTATTTTATCAACTCCTTTGCCATAAATTAGAATTCTATACGTAGACAAAACTCCAAATCATTTTTTCTCGAGCCGTACGAGGAGAAAACTTCCTATACGTTTCTAGGGGGGGTCTTGTTCATTTACTTAGATCTATCCCAATGAGCCGTCTATCGAATCGTTGCAATTGATGTTCGATCCCGAAGAGAAGGAAGAGATCTTCGGAACGTAGGTTTTTATGATCCGATAAAGAATCAAAGTTATTTAAACGTTCCTGCTATTCTATATTTCCTTGAAAAGGGCGCTCAGCCCACAGGAACTGTTCGGTATCTTTTAAAAAAGGCAGAGGTTTTTAAGTAACTTGGTCCTAATCAAACAAAATTGAATTAATGAAATAAAGAAATAGAAAGGGATAGTAATTCTTATATAAATTTTTGTATTTATATATATACTTTTTTCCTTTTTTGGATTCTACTCATATCTATTTTTCATTGCTTATATAAAATATCATGTTCTAGAACGACAAAACTCGAGTTGCTTGATCCTAGAAATATAAAATTCTGGGAGTTCCTTCAATTGGTCGGTTTTCGTTGAATACTAATAAGTAATAACCAAGGAATCCTCCCTTTTTTATTCTAGTTTATTGATTATTGATTCAATCTGATATTTTTTTTTATTCCTCTATCTAAAATCTAAACTTTTTTCAGCTATGTAGTGCCAATCCAACACAAGCCCTTTTTTAATAGTATTTAAAAAAATTCCATTTATATTTATTTTGTTTTTACGTTGTATTATTTTCTCAACATTTATATTGACAACAG